TTAGGATTACTCGTTAATGGTTGATCAAGTTTGATGGATTCGCCTTCAGAAACAAGAAGTTCCGGCCCTGGAGGGATAATATCAACCACTTGACGCCCATCCGATGCCTCCACTATGGTTATTTCGTATCCCCCTTTTTCTTTTCGTATAATTTTGCTTACTATACCCGCTGCTGTAGCATTATAAACATTATTGTTACTCTTGCTCCCGTCGGGATAAATCTGACCCCTTCCTCTGTTCCCGCCTACGTATATGGGATATTTTAAGAAGTGAACATCTTTCTTAGTAGCAGGGTCCGGGGAAAGAATAGGAAAGGTGATTTCACTATATTTCTGACCAGGAACAGGACCTATCACAAGAATATTTTTTTTAGTAGGGCGGTAACTTTGAAAAGACAGATTTCCTATCTTTTCTTTAATCTCGGGCGAAATACGATCGGGCGGGGCTAGTTCAAATCCCTCGGGTAAAATAAGAACAGCCCCCACATTTAAAGCTCCTTTTTTACCATTAGCAAGAACTTGTTTCACTTGCAGATCATAGGGAATTCGAACAACTGCTTCAAATACAGTATCCGGAAGTACTGCTTGTGGAACCTCGATATCCACGGGTTTATTAGCTAAATGACAATTGGCACATACAATACGGCCCGTTGCTTCTCGTGGATTTTCATAACCCTGCTGTGCAAAAACAGGATAGGCATTTGAAATGGGTGCCTGAGTTATTATATATATGATGAGCGATATGGAAATGGATCGAGTAATCTCTTTCTTTATCGACGAAAAGGTTTTTTTAGTTTGCATGGTCCAATCATTGATCCCGAAATTTTCTACAATAAAATTAGGTAGGTCGCTAGTAGAGTTCCCTATCTATAATTTTGATATTTACTGAAATAATTTTTCTGAAATATTGGAGAAATGCCTTTACTGGGTAGAAAGAATAGGTACAATTTTGAGTGTTTTGCTTATGTACAAAGTAACAAATATTCTAATTGGGCCGTTCGATAATTTTTCAGTCATTCATTGAATGATAAATCACCACAAGTGAAGGAGATACACGATTTAAATAACGAAAGATCCAATATTTAAAAATTGTATCTAAAATGACTGGAAAAGTAGAAACAAGACCAGATATAATTTGATCATTATGAACAAATCCAAAATCTTTGTAGACAGAGCCAATCATTAATTCCCAACCGTGGGGCGAATGGAATCCTATACATAAATCAGTTAATAAAAGAATAGAAAAAGCTTTTATTGTGTCGCTTAAGTTATATAGGAATTCTTGAACCCAAGAGTTAAGAATAACAAGTTCTTCATTACCTAGAATAGAATAACCACTTAGAATAACGAAACAGATTATATTTGTCGAGAAGTGTAAAATTGTATGGATACGATCCTCATTGTGCATCTTGATCAATTGGGTCGTTTCTTTGTAGATTTCGACACGAAGCTTTTGGAAATGCGTTTCTGGGTATTCCTTTATCATTTCCTCCAAACGAAGAAGTTCCTCTAAGTCTATGAATTTTTTTAGAATACTCTTTTCTTGAATATCATTCAAAAAAAATTCGGATTGCCCCATATCCCACCAATTAGTAATCCAAGATTCCAGACTTTTTTTAAATGAGAGAGAGATCCACCAAGGCAAAAATACTATAAATGCCAGATATAGAAGGGAAATTAATACTTTCTTTTTTGCCATTTTTTCGTCTGTGAATTTTTGAAGTTTTAATGAACTCACCCCATGCGTCGACTTTATATGATACTAATATTTCTATCAAGCATAAGTTATATCCCAAGTCATCGAGCCCATTAATCTATTAATCTATTTCGAAATTTTTATTTGTGATGCAGTAGAGTGGTTAGGTTAGTTCTTGAATCTAGAAAGAATACAGAAATAGAATAAAAAAGAGCTCCCTTCAAATTCAAAATTAATATTAGTTGGATTTGGAGATGAAAGAACTGCCGTTTATTAAATAAAATATCAAATATTTCTAAAAAAAAAAATGATAGACACAAAATTTTTCGTTTTAGGGTTGCTTCGTCTAGGTTTACTTTGGCTCGAATAGGCATTCAGAACAAATTTCCGTTACGTTAAGTTATGGTATAGAATAGAAAAAAAGAGGGTTCTTGAGTTTTTTCCCTCTTGCAAAGGATTCCGTTTTCGGTTACTTTTTCAAAATACTTCAATTGGGACGCGCAAGAAATAGGCCAATTCAGCAGCTTTTTGCTCAATTTCTTGTGGAGTCAAATTCTCGTCAGTACGCGTCAAGGGAACGGCCCCCTGGCCTCTGATTTCCATATAAAGGACCCGACGAGCAAAAAGACCTTCTTTATTTTCTATTCTAATGGACTGAATATCTTTCATAAGGAATCGCAGGAATATGCGACGGTTTTTTCCAGGAAATCCCCAACGAAAAATACACACTATGCCCTCTTTTATATCGAATCGATCATAACCACTACCTACATTCCACAAAATTGTGCACCACAAGTAGGAGCTAATAAAGAGACCCGCGATCCCATAGAAAGACATCACGATCCCCTGTGGAAAAAAATTTATTTGCTGAGACGGAAATAAAGATATAAAATTCCTACCAAAATAACTGGAGGTTCCAACCAATACAAACCCTAATGAACCTAAAAAAAGAATGAGGGCCCAACCAAAATTACTTATTTTTCGAGATCCCGCTATAAGTTCTATCCATATACGTTCTGATCGCCAACTCATACTCTCACTAGACCTGGTTGCATTTTATTGGAATTGGAAGAATAACAAAAATAAATTTTATTTTACTTTTTTTGTTTCCGAAGTAACTCTCATCAACCAGCATTACTATGATGTGAACCTTTTATTTTAGAAAAATTCATCGAATTACTTAGCTCCAAACTAAAACAATAACATCTCTTTCATACGATTTCCTGTAGATATCCACATATAGATATATTGACTTTACATTTCCGAAATTCTTCTCGCTACGGATCCGCTTGAAAATTGTTATAATCCATTTAGCCTTATATCATGTTTACGCATACATAAGAGCTTATGCTCGAAAGAAGCCACATGTTATACCCTATTCTACTAAATAGCTAGGGGTATTATGATCAAAGTAAGCTTTGAAAAAAAAAAATGGATAAGAGTTGTCCCTGATAGTATTTAAAAAATCTTGTTTTTTTGAACATGAAGAGATAAAGAAACCATTGCAATTGCCGGAAATACTAAGCCCACTAAAGGCACAAAAATGGAGGGAAAGTTGTTGAGAGTTATCATTGAGTGGGTACCTCGATTTAATATTTGTACCTGTTATTTTTATTTATTGTTTTATATTAATATTTTTATTTTAATCTTATATTGTTAAAAAGATATTTTAAAATTCATATATAATAATTCTATTTATATATTATACTAATATTATAGTAAGTATACCTAAGTGAGTATATACCTAAATAAGGAATATATAAGTATATGTTTTATTTTTATTGAATTTTTTTTATAAGTATTTATTAAAAAAAATTCAATAAAAATAAATTAAAAATTAAGACTATACTCTACAGCTCTATTTAATATAAGTTTGATCCAAAGGAAAGAAAGCATGTAGTCGAAATAATTCACTCAGAACGTCCTTTAAAGGATTACGTGGTACGATTGGATCGAATAAGCCCTTATGGAATAAATATTCCGCCACTTGTGAATCCTCGGGTACTGTCTTATTCAATGTTTGTTCAATTACTCTTTTACCTGCAAATGCAATGTAAGCGTTGGGTTCAGCAATAATGATATCTCCCAACATACCAAAACTAGCCGTCACCCCACCTGTGGTAGGGGATGTAAGAACTGCGACATAAAATAACTTTTTATTTGATTGATAATCATATAAAGCGGAAGATATTTTAGCCATTTGCATTAAGCTCAAACTTCCTTCTTGCATGCGGGCTCCTCCGGAAGCACACACTAGAATAAGAGGTAAAAGTTTATTGGTAGCATACTCAGCCAAACGTGTGATTTTTTCACCTACTACGGATCCCATACTACCCCCCATAAACTGAAAATCCATAACCCCAATTGCTACGGGAATGCCATTTAATTGACCTGTGCCTGTTTGAACAGCCTCAGTTAATCCTGTATTTTTTTGATAAGAATCAATACGATCTTTATAAGGTTCCTCTTCCGAATGAAATTCAATGGGATCCAGAGAGACCATGTCTTCATTCATAGGATCCCAAGTACCCGGATCAATCGAAAGTTCGATTCTATCGAAACTACTCATTTTCAAATGAGATCCACACTGTTCACAAATATTCATTTTGGATTTTAAAAATTTCTTATAATTTAATCCATAACAATTTTCACATTGAATCCACAAATGCCTGTATTTTTGAGTTACATTTAAATTATTAGATCTTATAGTTAAATCACTACCATCTTTGCTAGTTTTGATACTGGAACTCCCGCTTTTACTACTATTTCTGCTTTCGCCACAAATGTAACTATAAATGTAACTATCACTGTAATTGTCACTATTGCTTAAAATATAACTATCAATACAAATTTGAGACCGAAGATAACTGTCAATGCAACTAGTAATGTGATTATTCCAACTATAATTAGAATTAGTATCATACATGGAACGGTCGTGGCGATTATCATCACTTTTAGTTGCATTATTCATATAACTCGAAGTCTGATAACTATAAAACGAACTTTTTAGTTCACTTAGAAAAGAATGATCGGTGTCAATCTCAAAATTTTTATTTTCAATATCAAAATATATGGAATAACCGTCCCTATTACTATCCATAACGAAAAAAGTCTCATCCGATATTAAATTCCGAATGGATCCGCCGGCGACTAAACGATCAACATTACTGTAATTAGACTTGTCACTACAATTAGACACGTCTTTATCCATATCATCTATAATTGGATCTTCACTTACACCGGTATTTTCAATATTTTCAAAAGGACCAAAACCGGCCGTTAGCTTACGCCCGTATTCTAACTCC